AAGTTCAGGGACTTGAGAATGGAACAAAAGACAGGGGGAATCCACCGCCTTCCGAAAGGGGATGCGGCTCGATTAAAGAGACAGTTATTTCACTTGCAAACATATTTGGGCGGGATTAAATATATGACAGGGTTACCCGATATTGTAATAATCGTTGATCAGCAAGAAGAATATATGGCTCTTCAAGAATGTATCACTTTGGGAATTCCAACAATTTGTTTAATTGATACAAACTGTGACCCGGATCTCACAGATATTTCGATTCCAGCGAATGATGACGCTATAGCTTCAATCCGATTAATTCTTAACAAATTAGTATTTGCGATTTGTGAAGGGCGTTCTAGCTATATACGAAATCCCTGATTAATAATAAGATAAATAAATTCTTTTTTGAATTCCATAGATTGACGGACTCCGTTACTATTTCTGAATCTCATAAAAGAGATAAAAAACTGGGGATATTATGTGATTAGTTGGTATTTAAAATATACAATTCAAGTGAGCAAGTCGAAAAAAAGACGGTTGAATCAAAATAATTTCTTGTAAAGTTTTCTTTCTTTCAGAGGACAATATGAATGTTCTATCATATTCCATTAACACATTAAAAGGGTTATATGAAATATCTGGTGTGGAAGTAGGCCAGCATTTCTATTGGAAAATAGGCGGTTTCCAAGTCCATGCCCAAGTACTTATTACTTCTTGGGTTGTAATTGTTATCTTATTAGGTTCAGCCATTGTAACTGTTCGGAATCCACAAACCATTCCTACTGACGGTCAGAATTTCTTCGAATATATCCTTGAATTTATTCGAGATGTGAGCAAAACCCAGATTGGAGAGGAATATGGTCCATGGGTTCCCTTTATTGGAACTTTGTTTCTATTTATTTTTGTTTCTAATTGGTCAGGGGCGCTTTTACCTTGGAAAATCATAGAGTTACCTCATGGGGAGTTAGCCGCACCCACGAATGATATAAATACTACCGTTGCTTTAGCTTTACTTACGTCAATAGCATATTTTTATGCGGGCCTTAGCAAAAAAGGATTAGGTTATTTCGGTAAATACATACAACCAACTCCAATCCTTTTACCCATTAACATTTTAGAAGATTTCACAAAACCTTTATCACTTAGCTTTCGACTTTTTGGAAATATATTAGCGGATGAATTAGTAGTTGTTGTTCTTGTTTCTTTAGTACCTTCAGTGGTTCCTATACCTGTCATGTTCCTTGGATTATTTACAAGTGGTATTCAAGCTCTTATTTTTGCAACTTTAGCTGCGGCTTATATAGGTGAATCCATGGAGGGACACCATTGACTAAGTTTCGAAATAGTCTTTTTTAGCTTAGTGCAAGGTAATCTATGCCTTGTTCGAGATAATCTTCTTCGTGAACATAAATATACACATAAATAGACAAAAAAGTCTATAAGATCTATCTATCTATAAGATCTAGAAGAATAGTAAAAAAGATTACGATATTAGGGAATTGTAAAAAAAAAATTAGGTTCTATAGAGCGATTCCCATTTCAGTCGGTTTTATTCAATTCAAAGATTGACCAAAAGAAAATATTAATAAAGAATAAATTACATGAACTTAGATCAACCAAAGACTTATATTTCTATGCAATGATTTAGACTAAGAAATTCGCCCATTTAGATTCATTGTATCCATGTGGGATAATGCTAAATTCTAAATTAAATAAAAGGAAGTTAAATAAAAGGAAGATAGGGGTTTACAAAAAATGAGATTCAAGAGAAAATGGTTTCGTTAGAAGAGTGGGATCAAACTAGGTATATGTAATATATATAATCGCTATAAGCCAACTTTCCTTTATAGATGTTTCGAAAAATGTTTTTTAAATACGACTGAATCCAAGATACAAATAGTTGGTTTACGTTATGGAAGAAAGACATGTATATGTAATAGTAGGCTAGTTATATATGAGCTAAAAGATATATCTAATCCGCCCTCCTATTACTGAGAATTGGGGTAGGGATTCCAATAAAAGTCCTTCCGTTTCATTTGTAACTGTGAATTCAATTCAATATTGAATAAAGAAATTCAATCAAGAAAAAGAATGAAGAGTTCGAATTCAAAGAATGGTTCGGAACAAAGAAAGAAATGGAAAAACAAAAAGTTGTATGAATTCTATGAATTCACAAAAACTCTGTGGATAGGAACTATAAAATAGATATCGAAGTAGTTCTGATGATTAATAATATTACTACTTCAATTGGGAGCTCTTAGTTGCGTTACTTTGACTAGATGAAAATCTTATCGATGGAATAATTAAGTCATAATTTATTGGTTGATTGTATCATTAACCATTTCTTTTTTTTGGTGCGAGGAACTTATCATGAATCCATTGATTTCTGCCGCTTCCGTTATTGCTGCTGGGTTGGCCGTTGGGCTTGCTTCTATTGGACCTGGGGTTGGTCAAGGTACTGCTGCGGGCCAAGCTGTAGAAGGTATCGCGAGACAACCCGAGGCAGAGGGAAAAA